ATGCCCAATATCTGTTTTACATCTTCTAGGCGAAAATGCTCAATTTTCATAAGATCTTCTTGACTCTTATTCATAAGGTCCAATAATGTATATATATTGGACCTTATGAGGCAATTATAAACTCTGGGAGACAATTCGAATTGATCAATAAAAATAGATTTCAATGCTATTTTGTTTTTTCCGACTTTATCTAATTTATTGTGAAAAGTAAAGGGGGATAAAGGAACCATATGTTGGTTGTCCTCTAAAAGTAAGTTTTCTTCTTCCTTATATAAAAAGGGAATAAATAAATCAATCAAATTCCGGGAGGCTTCATGAAGTGCTTCTTTCGGAGTTAAACTGCCATTTGTCCATATTTCGAGAAAGAGTATCTCTTGTTTTTCATTCCCATTTCCATAGGAATGAATACTATGATTCACGTTTCGAACAGGCATGAATACAGCATCTACAGGATAACTTCCATCTTGAAAGTTATGTGGCATCTTTATAAGATATCCGCGATTTCTTTCAATTTCTAATCCAATACGTAAATTTATTGGTTCTGTCAAGCTAGCTATATGTTGTGTATTGTCGACAATTTCTACATAAGGTGGTAAGATGATATCTCGAGCAGTTACATATCCAGGACCTCTAACACAAATAGACGCGTCACAAGTTCCATATAGATTACTTCTCAATACAATTTCTTTCAAATTCATTATAATTTCGTGGGCCGATTCTTGAATACCCGTTATAGTAGAATATTCGTGGGAGACGTTCTCAGATTTTACACGTGTGATACATGTTCCTTCTATTTCTCCAAGCAAAGCTCTTCGCATCGCAATGCCTATTGTGTCGGCTTGTCCTTTCATAAGTGGAGACAGAATAAATCGACCATAATAAAGGCGTTTACTGTCTGTTCTTGATTCAACACACTTCCACTGTAGTGTCCGAGTAGATACTGTTACTTTCTCTCGAACCATAGTAATAATATTTTTTTTGATTGAATTATTTATTTCTCTTGTTTCTCTTGAAATTTCTTCACTGTTTATTTCTATACACGTCTTTTTTTCGGAGGTCTACAGCCATTATGTGGCATAGGGGTTACATCCCGTACAAAAGTTAATAGTATACCACTTCTACGAATAGCTCGTAATGCGGCGTCTCTTCCGAGACCGGGACCTTTTATCATGACTTCTGCTCGTTGCATACCTTGATCTACTACTGTACGAATAGCAACTGATGCTGCAGTTTGAGCGGCAAAGGGTGTCCCTCTTCTTGTACCCTTGAATCCACAAGTACCGGCCGAGGACCAGGAAACCACCCGACCTCGTACATCTGTAACTGTAACAATGGTATTATTGAAACTTGCTTGAACATGAATAACTCCCTTTGGTATTTTACGTGCACTTTTACGTGCACCAATACGTACATTTCTACGTAAACCAGTTCTCGGTATACCTTTTGCCATATTGTATCATCTCATAAATATGAGTCAAAAATATATGGATATATCCATTTCATGTCAAAACAGATTCTTTATTTGTATTTGTACGCTGAGCTCTTTAGTGAGTCTGATTATCCCTTTATCCTTGTCTTTGTTTATGTCTCGGATTGGCACAAATTACTCTAATGCGACCCCGTCTACGGATTAGTCGACATTTTTCACAAATTTTACGAACGGAAGCTCTTATTTTCATATTTGTCATTCCTTATCTTAATTCTGAATCTACTTCTCGATAGAAAATAGGTTTCTTGGAATTTTTTATCTTGAATCGTATTGAATAAAAATCACCTAATCCTTCAAATCTTTGTTTCGGAGTCGATAAATTATACGTCCTCTGGTTGAATCATAACGACTTACTTCAATTTTGACTTTATCTCCGGGAAGTATCCGTATAAAACTACGCCGGATCTTTCCCGAAACATAACCTAGAATCAGATCCTCATTATCTAAACGAACCCGGAACATGCCATTGGGAAGCGATTCAGTAATTAAACCTTCATGAATCCATTTTTGTTCTTTCATTCCAGGTAAAGCCCCCTTGAGGTATCAACTAATGGAGGAGAAACGATATTAGACAACTCACCCCCTTATCTTTTTTTTTTTACAAATAGGAAGAGGTTTCGGATTTCATTTGGATATTAAATGGATTACCATATATAACATAAAATTTCTCCGCCGATTCCTTCTAGTCGAGCCTCCCGATCTGTCATTATACCCCGAGAAGTAGAAAGAATTACAATCCCTATCCCACCTAAAATTCTAGGAATTCGTTGAGAGTTAGAATAAATTCGTAGACCGGGTCGGCTGATCCGTTTTAAATTTAACAAATTCCTATAGGGTCTTTTCCTATTCCTGCTATGTCGCAGGGTTAAAACTAAAAAATTTTGGTTTTTTTCTCGATGTTTTCTGACGTTTTCGATAAAACCTTCTCGGAAAAGTATTTTAACAATATTTTCGGTAATATTAGTAGATGCTATGCGAACAACTCTTTTTCTATCCATATCAGCATTTCGTATAGAGGTTATTATCTCAGCAATAGTGTCTCTACCCATGATGAACTCAAACTTTTGGTGTCTCAAAATTGGATATAATTAACATGTTTTTTTATTGGTTTATGAATATAAAAATTTTAAGGTATATACGCGAAACACAAGCTACGAATTAATCTAGTTCTTAAACTATTTCTTTTCAAATACCCCAAAAATATCAGATCTCTTTTTATTTTATAATACTTCTATAATACTTCGGGAGCTAATGAAACTATTTTAGTAAAATTTAATTGTCTCAATTCGCGGGGGATTGCCCCAAAAATGCGAGTTCCTTTTGGGTTTCCTTCTTGATCAATTACAACTGCAGCATTGTCATCATATCGTATTATCATACCGCTGTCACGTTTAAGTTCTTTACAGGTACGAACAATTACAGCTCTGACTACTTCTGATTTTTCTAGGGGCATATTTGGTACTGCTTCTTTGATCACAGCAACAATAACGTCACCAATATGAGCATATCGGCGATTACTAGCTCCTATGATTCGAATACACATCAATTTTCGAGCCCCGCTGTTATCCGCTACATTTAAATAGGTCTGAGGTTGAATCATATAAATTTTTGAGTCTATTCTTCCAATGCAAAGGATGAAAAAAAATAAAAGAAATATTGTTTGTCTAAGTCTAAAAAAAGAAACCTGCGATTTTGTTTCATCCCCAAGACTCATTTCTGTCGGTTCTATATTTTTATCCCGAAATAAGAAATTGAGTTCGTATAGGCATTTTGGATGCTGCTATTAAAATAGCCCTTTTAGCTATATTTTCGGTTACTCCACCCATTTCATATAGTATTCGCCCCGGTTTAACAACAGCTACCCAATATTCAGGGGATCCTTTCCCTGAGCCCATACGTGTTTCAGCAGGTCTTACTGTAACTGGTTTATCTGGAAAGAGCCGGACCCATATTTTTCCACCACGGCGTGCATTTCGTGTCATTGCTCGGCGACCTGCTTCGATTTGTCTCGATGTGATCCAAGCGGGTTCAAGTGCTTGAAGAGCATATTTACCGAAACAAATATGATTACCTCGATAAGATATTCCCTTCATTCTTCCTCTATGTTGTTTACGGAATTTAGTTCTTTTGGGGTTATAGTTGATGGTTGTTTCGGAATTTCATCTCTACTACAGAGCTGGACGTGAGAGTTTCTTCTCATCCAGCTCCTCGCGAATAAAAGGATTCAAAATTGAATTTCAATTAATTTGAATAGCTATTAGAACATTTTTAGAAAAGATTTTATTTTTTTCTAACGTCCTAATAAATCTTTATTGTCTTTTGTCCTTTATCCGAGTTTACCAATTCAAAAAAAGAAAGTTTTCGCGGGCGAATATTGACTCTTGCAATCTCTATTTCAGTCCTAGCACTTGTTCGTCACTTTTCCGAATAGATGAATTAATTTCCGGTTCATTTCGCCATCCTAACTAGTGAATTATTAAGATTCATTTGTTTAATAAAATCTTTTGCATTCACAGGTTCCTTCGTTTCCACCACTTCGTACTAAATGATTAGGTCAGAATTCTACAACGGAGCTCATAATCCAATTTATTCTTGAGTCAACCTTCTTAGTCTTTATTGACTCGAAGCTCTTGAGTTTTTTCTTCTCTTCTATCAGAAATTCCTTGAAAATTTCATTATGTATGAATCAATTAGTATTGATGCTTTATTACATTGTCTTTTATGAGATAATCCACAGACCTTCCATATTAGAATTCTATATCATTGATATTCTTTTTCTCTCTTTCTCTCATCCTTCCATTTATCCACACCTTTCTTCTGTAATTTTGCTTTAAAAAAGTTTAATTATTTCAGTTGCTACAAAGATATGACTTATTTAACATATCTTGACTGGTTCTTTAGATCCAGATAATATGAAGTGATGAATTGGTTTTCATACTATCGGGTCGGTCTTTTGTAACCCTAACCCTAAAAAAAAAACCAACGAGTCACACACTAAGCATAGCAATTATATCAAAAGGTCAATTGAATTTTTATTCAACCCTATAGAATTAAGAATTAGTTTGATTGGTAGGAAAAAGAATGAACGAGTTTCTCCCTTTTTCCTTCTATCAATAGATAGAAGGAAAAAACAATGAAAGTTTTCTTATTCCTCTTCCTTGTCTATAAAAATCCAAATTTTGATGCCCAAAACCCCATAGATAGTCCGAACTGTATAGGAACAATAATTTATTTTAGCTCGAATGGTTTGTAGGGGAACCCTGCCCTCTCTGATCCATTCGACACGGGCAATTTCTTTTCCGTCGATACGCCCTGCAATTTGTACTTGAATTCCTTTTGTATCCGCTTGTTCAGTTAATTCAATAGCCTTTTTCATTGCTTTTCGAAATGAAACTCTATTTTTTAATTGTCCGGCTATAAATTCTGCAAGAATATTAGGGTTCCCGTAAGGTTTTGCAATTCTTGTGATAGCAATGTTAAGTTTTCGATTCACATAATGAAATTTTTTTTG